AGTAATTCCTGTTTGTTCTCCTAATTGCAATTAAACTCGGCCCAATCTTTTACTAAAAAAGGATTGAGCCGAAAAGAATGAGCATCCTTATGTATTTGCATATATTTTTTCTTTTATATATCAATATATACAGAATGCACAGGGGCAGGGACCTTACCTACAATCCATATATACAAGATCTAAATACAAGATAAGATCTAAGGCTAAACAACTAAATACTTCTTTTTCTTATTTGTTGGATCTATAATAAATCCTATGGATCCTGTGGATTGGTAGATTATTTTATATACCAGAGTTTCAGACCATAGCTCAAGCCAAAGGAGGGTATCTTCTACTGGTCCTGTATATTGTCTTTTTCGTTCCGTGTCGTGTTCCTATGGAAACTTATACGAGAATGAATTCTTTACCAGAGGTAACAAGTATTTCTACTTTCGATGAGAATTTATACATGATACACGATATGAGAAGAAACCCTTACTTATATTTTTTTTCTATTATAATTGAGGAAAAGATTCCATCATTTAAATCATAAATCGTATAAATCATACATAATAATAATATATATTGAAATGATACCCCGGATCCCCACAACACAAAAGATAATTATTTCTTTCAATTCAATACTCATTCGTATTAGTTAACGATCAAAACAAAACGGCTGGGGTTGGATCCATATGCTTAATTCTGATACGAAATCAAATAGCAAAATAATTATTCATCGAATGACTATTCATCTATTATATTTTCAAATAAGGCGCGGGAAGACTCTATGGAAAAGTGGTGGTTCAATTTGATGTTCTCTAACGAGGAGTTAGAACACAAGTATAGGCTAAGTAAATCGATGGATAGTCTTGGTCCTATTAGATATAGCAGTGGAAGCGAAGACCCTGTTATAAATGATATGGATAAAAACGTTTCCAGTTGGAGTGATAGTGGAAGTTATAATTTCAGTAGTGTTGAGCATTTTTTTGATATCATAGACATTTGGAGTTTCATCTCTGACGACACTTTTTTAGTTAGAGATAGTAATGGGGACAGTTATTCTATATATTTTGATATTGAAAATCAGATTTTTGAGATTGACAATGATAGTACTTTTCTGAATGAACTAGAAAGTTCTTTTTCTAGTTATCTGAATTCTAGTTATATGAGTAGTGGATCTAAAAGTAGTAATCGCTACTATTATCATTACATGTACGATACTCAATCTAGTTGGAATAATCACATTAATAGTTGCATTGATAGTTATCTGCGTTTTGAAATCAGTATTGATAGTTACATTTCAGGTGGGACACATAATTACAGTGACAGTTATGTTTATAGTTTCATTTGTAATGAAAGTATAAGTGATGGTGAAAGTAGAAATTCTAGTATGAGAACTAGTGTTAATAGCACTGATTTCAATATAAGAGGAAGATCTAATGATTTCGATATAAATAAAAAATACAGACATTTATGGGTTCAGTGCGAAAATTGTTATGGATTAAATTACAAAAAATTTTTTAAGTCAAAACTGAATATTTGTGAACAGTGTGGATATCATTTGAAAATGAGTAGTTCAGAGAGAATCGAACTTTTGATTGACCCAGGTACTTGGGATCCTCTGGATGAGAGTATGGTCTCGACGGACCCCATTGAATTTCATTCAGAGGAGGAACCTTATAGAGATCGTATTGATTCTTATCAAAGAAAGACAGGTTTAACTGAAGCTGTTCAAACAGGCATAGGTCAATTAAACGGTATTCCCATAGCAATTGGGGTCATGGATTTCCAGTTCATGGGAGGAAGTATGGGATCCGTAGTCGGCGAGAAAATCACCCGTTTGATCGAATATGCTACTAATCAATCTCTACCTGTTATTATTGTATGTGCGTCCGGAGGAGCACGCATGCAAGAAGGAAGTTTGAGCTTGATGCAAATGGCTAAAATATCTTCTGCTTTATATAATTATCAATTAAATAAAAAGTTATTCTATGTATCAATTCTTACATCTCCTACAACCGGTGGAGTTACAGCTAGTTTTGGTATGTTGGGAGATATCATTATTGCTGAACCTAATGCCTACATTGCATTTGCGGGTAAAAGAGTAATTGAACAAACATTGAATAAGACAGTACCCGACGGTTCACAAGCGGCTGAGTATTCATTCCATAAGGGCTTATTCGATCCAATTGTACCACGTAATCTTTTAAAAGGTGTTCTGGGTGAGTTATTTCAGCTCCACGGTTTCCTTCCCTTGACTTAAAATTTTAAAAATTAAAGTACAGCACTAGATTCAGTTATTTGTAGTGAGAATAATTCATCATCGTGACAAAAAACCGATAAAAATGACGTTTGGTGACATAAATTTGATGTCTAATTATAATATAAATATAATTTAATGTAAATATATTAATGAATGTCTAATAAATAATATAATAAATAATAAATATAGAAATATCTATGTAGTAACAGAAGTAATCTCTATATCTTCCAAAAATCTATTTTTTGACTTTTACGACGAATCCCTCTTGTATCGGATTAGTTAGAGTCGCGAACTCATAAAAACTTCTTATTATTTTAGTTTTAGAAAGAAGATAAGAATGAAAACAGGATAAGAAAAAGTTTATTAAATGGAATTATCATACATATTCGTGTAGAAAGATAAATAAAATAGGTACACTTAATGTAGTTTTACGTTTCTTGTTATTACTTAATATTATTTATATTATAATAGATAGACTACTTATCATAATAGATAGACTACTTATCATAAGATATCTTTATAAGAGGTTCAAATATTAAATTGAGGCACCCATTCTATGACAGATTTTAACTTACCCTCTATTTTTGTGCCTTTAGTGGGCCTAGTATTTCCGGCAATTGCAATGGCTTCTTTATTTCTTTATGTCCAAAAAAATAAGATTGTCTAGCTGCGATGTATGGGACCAAATCTCATCAAGTTATTTCAATCAACACTGGATCATTATTTAGGTATCTATTTTTTTAGTGGAATGTGGTACGACATGTGACTCCTTGCGAATACAAATGAAAGGAAGAGCCGTTTTGCATGCGTATACATTATATCTGTATAAATGCATGTATATGCAGGTATAGCTCTGGTCAAAAGCGGATCATCAAATATTTAAAGTGGAAAGTCAATGTATCTAACCAATTATTTCTAATGGTTCACATTAAGTGCTAGTTGATGAGAGTTACCTCGGGCTCGGGAGCAAGAAAAGTCAAATTCATTTGGTTTATTCTCCCAATTCCAATCGAATGCAATTGGATCTAGTATAGTATGAACTGGCGATCAGAACATATATGGATAGAACTTATAACGGGGTCTCGAAAAACAAGTAATTTTTTCTGGGCCTGTATCCTTTTTTTAGGTTCACTAGGATTCTTAATCGTTGGAACTTCCAGTTATCTTGGTAGGGATCTGATATCCGTATTTCCATATCAGCAAATATCTTTTTTCCCACAAGGAATTGTGATGTCTTTCTATGGAATTGCGGGTCTATTCATTAGCTCCTATTTGTGGGGGACAATTTTGTGGAATGTAGGTAGTGGTTATGATCGATTCGATAGAAAAGAAGGAATAGTGTGTATTTTTCGTTGGGGATTTCCTGGAAAAAATCGTCGTATCTTCCTTCGCTTCCTTATGAGCGATATTCAGTCAATCAGAGTGGAGGTTAAAGAGGGCCTTTATACTCGCCGTGTCCTTTATATGGAAGTCAGGGGCCAGGGAACTATTCCCTTGACTCGTACTGATGAGAATTTAACTCCACGAGAAATTGAACAAAAAGCTGCGGAATTAGCCTATTTCTTGCGCATACCAATTGAAGTATTTTGAAATGAAACGAGGAATAAATACTTTCTCAGCATGAGGGAAGGAATTCAGTAATCCTTTTCTTCTTTTTTTAATACAACTGAAGTTTCTTCAGAATGCTCATTCGAGTAGAACATGCTAGATTCTATTTCTTTGTTCTGTTGATGTGGCGGTGACCCTTAGAATAAAGCAAAAGCAGGGGGACGTATATGGAACAAAACGACTAAACTATAATAAGAAGTCATTTTTCGTCTGCCAAAAATTTTTTACGTGTATGATGGAGTTCAACTCAATTCTTTCTTTCATACTAGTAACAAGTATAATAAGTATAGATTCATTACATATACCCAAACCAGACATTTCAAAATAGAGAATTCATCTTTTCTTTTTAGTTTAGGGCCAAATTGATATATTAGATAGAAATACAGATAGATCGTATTTATTTCATAAAATTTCTCTCATTTGTCAACCAATCCTTCTTTTTATCTTTAATTTTGCTCCTTGAGAAACAAAGATTGGATCTCTCATAACCATCCAATTTATCTCTCGTTTTGTCACTTATTTCGGATTTCATCATCAATATTCTTCAGAAATATCTCCTCTTTTCCTGGGGGTGAAACATTTCAAAATAATTACTTGGTCCGCGGTGGAGTTCTTTCGTCTTGAAATTTGAATAATATTCTTCAAGTGGTTTTTGAGCATTCATCAAAAAGAACAAATAAGGATGCAATACAATTGGTTCTAATTTGTTCAATTGAAATATCTGATGCTTATTTTTTTTTTTCATCCAAAACAGACTCTATCTTTATTCTATTTCTATATTTAATTTAAACCCAAGATTTAATTTAGTTAGATCAAGGACTAAATAATTATACAAAAATTGAGAATAGATCCATAGGTTCCACACCTTGTTATAGAACTCATGCTTCAGAGAAATATCAAATAAGATAAAATTAACAAATAAAATGAAGCAGGTTTATTAACAATTAAAAAAAAAAAGAAAAGTGAAAAAAAAAAAAAGAAAGCGTTGATTTTCCTTCCATATCTTGCATCTATAGTATTTTTACCCTGGTGGGTCTCTCTCTCATTTAATAAATGTCTGGAACCTTGGGTTAATGATTGGTGGAATACCCGGCAATCCGAAACTTTCTTGAATGATATTCAAGAAAAGAACGTTCTAGAAAAATTCATAGAATTAGAACAACTATTTCTGTTGGATGAAATGATAAAGGAGTACCCCGAGACACATCTACAAAAGCTTCGTATAGGAATCCACAAAGAAACAATACAATTGGTCAAAATACATAATGAATATAATTTACATAGCATTTTGCGCATTTTGCATTTCTCGACAAATATAATCTGTTTCGCTATTCTAAGTAGTTATTTTATTCTGAGTAATGAAAAACTTGTCATTCTTAATTCTTGGGTTCAGGAATTCTTATATAACTTAAGTGACACAACAAAAGCCTTTTCTATTCTTTTAGTCACTGATTTATGGATCGGATTCCACTCTCCACATGGTTGGGAACTAATGATTGGTTCGGTCTACAACGATTTTGGATTGACACATAACGATCAAATTATATCCGGTCTTGTTTCCACTTTTCCAGTCATTCTAGATACAATTGTGAAATATTGGATTTTCCATTATTTAAATCGTGTATCTCCTTCACTTGTAGTTATTTATCATTCAATGAATGAATGAGAATGAGGAACTCATTTGATCTCTTGATATCAATCAAATCAGAAAGAATCTTTCTTCGTGCATAACAAAATTTAAATTTGACTTACTCTTTCTTTATACTTCTACCTGTTTATTCAAGGTATTCGCCCTATATTCCAGTACAATTATTCCAGTACAATGACAGACTTGTGGATAGGGAACTATACTAGCTACCTACCTAATTTATTGTAGAAATTTTGGGATCGATGATTGGACCATGCAAAATAGAAATACTTTTTCTTGGGTAAAGGAGCAGATGACTCGATTTATTTCTGTATCGATCGTGATATATGTAATAACTCAGACATCTATTTCAAATGCATATCCTATTTTTGCGCAGCAGGGTTATGAAAATCCACGAGAAGCAACTGGACGAATTGTGTGTGCCAATTGCCATTTAGCTAATAAGCCCGTGGATATTGAGGTTCCGCAATCTGTGCTTCCTGATACTGTATTTGAAGCAGTCGTTAGAATCCCTTATGATACGCAACTGAAACAAGTTCTTGCTAATGGCAAGAAGGGGGGTTTGAATGTGGGGGCTGTTCTTATTTTACCCGAGGGATTCGAATTAGCCCCTCCCGATCGTATTTCTCCCGAGATGAAAGAAAAGATAGGCAATCTTTCTTTTCAGAATTATCGTCCCACTAAAAAAAATATTCTTGTGGTAGGTCCTGTTCCTGGTCAGAAATATAGGGAAATCGTCTTCCCTATTCTTTCTCCCGACCCTGCTACGAGGAAGGACGTTAACTTCTTAAAATATCCCATATATGTAGGCGGAAACAGGGGAAGGGGTCAGATTTATCCCGATGGAAGCAAGAGTAACAACACTGTCTATAATGCCACATCCACAGGTATAGTAAGCAAAATAGTACGTAAAGAAAAGGGCGGATATGAAATAACCATAACTGATCCATCGGATGGACATCAAGTGGTTGATATTATACCTCCAGGACCGGAACTTCTTGTTTCAGAGGGTGAGTCTATCAAGCTTGATCAACTATTAACAAGTAATCCTAATGTGGGGGGGTTTGGTCAGGGAGATGCCGAGATAGTGCTTCAAGACCCGTTACGTGTTCAAGGTCTTTTGTTCTTCTTCGCATCTATTATTCTAGCACAAATCTTTTTGGTTCTTAAAAAGAAACAGTTTGAAAAGGTTCAATTGTACGAAATGAATTTTTAGATACAGGGATTCCTTAATACAAGTTGGTAAAAAGGAAGAAAGGCCGAATTTTTTTTGATCATACTACATACATAATAGTATCGATCAAAAAAAATTTGTAAAGTCCCTTGTTTGTTTTGTCTATACTGTTTTTGCTTTGAGAGATGTCTAAAATTTATTACTTCTGTTTCTATATAATAGACCACCCATAGTAATGGATAATAGTACAATACAAAGGAGGAGAATACAAAGCAAAAGATAAATAAAAGATGCAAATGTTTCTGTTTCTAGGAGGTATTCTTAGTCTTTCTATTCTCGTATCTCGACACAAGAAAAGGGAAATCCCTTTTCTTGTGTCGAGATACGAGATAATAATGATTCTTTCTCCTGTTCGTCAAAATAAGATGACTATTTTTGGGGGGTCTATCAGAACTTCTTTTTTTAGATTTATAAGAAGTAGTGAACAAACAAAAAGGGGCGGATAGGTGATAATAATTCATTGAGTAAATGGAATTCCTTCAATTAGTCAATTGACTTAATTAATTTAGTAAGAAAAATGAAACCAAATTCTTTGCCCGGTTGAAATTGAAAAGTCAATTGAATTTTTACGCATATCTAAATCCTATTATCTCATCACAGTTCAAATTTTATTTTTTTTTATAGAGTAAGGTTCTATGAGTATGTAAATAAAAAATTCGTAGGATGTCTCATCTGTAGAAATCCATATATATATATCTAATTTTGATCATCCAGAAAATCGATGAATTCTTTTTTTGCTTCGTCAGAGTTAAGTTAATAAATATT